GGTTAGTTACAAACGCTTTTTGACAAGCATTCGCCGCAATAGGTCGTGTGAACCAAAAGCCTATTAATAGATAAGAACACATTCCAACCAATTCCCAAAAAAAATAAATTTGTATCAAATTTGAACTAGTAACTAATCCTAACATTGAAGTATTAGAAAAACTCATATAAGCAAAAAACCTCAAATATCCCCGATCATGAGCCATATAATTATCACTATAAATCAGAACCATAATTCCAACAGTAGTAATTAATATTAACATAAGAGAAGTAAGGGGATCAATTAAATAGCCAAATTCTAAAGAAAAATCATTATGGATGGTCCAAGACCATCCATATAGATAGATAGAACTATTATTTATTTGTTGAATAAATATATGAGCTGAAAAAACCATAACTATACTTAACAGTAAAACACTAGGAAAAACCCACATACGACGAAGGTTTTTTATTGCCGTCGGAAAAAGTAGAAGTCCTACTCCTACTAACAAAGGGGTTGGAAGGGGAATGAAAGGTATGATCCATGAGTATTGATATGTATATTCCATAAAAAAAAAAATTTATCTTAATTAATTGTTTCTGATTCATCGGCTCTTATTTCTTTTGAAAGGGGTCGGTTAATAAATAATAAAAAGTTAAGACATACAAACCTTAAATAGAATTTTCTGGCTTTAATTAAATTATTCTGATTCAACTACCTCAAATAGTTTATTTCAAAACACGAGGTTAGAATTGGTGAAATGATATGGCCGAGGTACTCGTGAAAAAAAAAAACCAAAGTACTTTGGTTTAATTATTAAGTCAAATCATATGAAGATACAAAAAATGAAAAAATGGAATTCCTAAAATAGTTTTTATTTTTATAAAATAATCTATCCTGTCTCATTCCAATTTTTAAATGAAAATTAGATGTATTCTTTTCTCGAACTTGGTCAATTCAATTAATAGAAAAATAATTTTTTTTTTGATTCTTTTTAAAGAATAACATAAAATTTATGTTTCTGGTAATATTTTATGCGATTTTTCTATATCCATATTTTTATCAAGGGAATACAATCTAGAAAAAAATAGATAGATAATTAGAATTATATAGTAAAGAGCAATTGGGTTGGAACAATAGATGTCTTTGACATCCAACTATAGCAATAAATAACCTATTAGAATTCTTTAATGGCAGTTCCAAAAAAACGCACCTCTATATCAAAAAAACGAATTCGTAAAAATATTTGGAAAAGGAAGGGGTATTGGGTAGCATTGAAAGCTTTTTCGTTAGCGAAATCTCTTTCTACGAGAAGTTCAAAAAGTTTTTTTTGTGCGACAAATAAATAATCAAAGGTTGGAAAAATCGGAATTGGTCCGGCTCGAAAAAGAGTCTAGTTTAGTTTGTTTTTCATTTGAAGTTTTTTATAATGTTTATAATGTATTTTTTTTTTTATAAGTTAGAAAAATAGGATAATTTATCAAATTGATAATAAAAATAAGAATTTATTTCGATTATGCCTTTCTAATAAAATAATAATAATAGAAATAAAAGGAATAATTTCGATTCTTTAATGTTTTGATCCGATCAATATCAATATTAATATAATAAGAAATTGAAATTATTTTTCTCTTTACTTTATATAATAGAATCAAAAAAGTTTTATCTAATGAATTCGAAAATCGGTTTTTTTGTTTGAAAAAAGAATAAACGCAAGGTTTCGCCTTTCTTTTTAGTATGTTTGATCATTTCCAGGATGGGGATTTTTTTTCCCCATCGATTTTTTAGAATTCGATAATAACAAAAATAACAAAGTTTTGTCTTTGTTATTTCTATTATTTTACACTATATATTAGAATATATTTCGAATACTAGAGAATATAGAAGAGCGGGTAGAATATTTTTGGTAAAAATTAATGGATTATTGAAACTAATTGATTAAGTTTAAAATGTGTTTTATCATTTTCTAAACCATTATTTAGTATTTCTCTAAATTCATATCACCATATATCCCTAACTTTTCATCCAATTAATAACCTCGTTACCTTTTTTCGGTGGTTATACAAAGAACATGCTGGTTTTAAGGAATTTTTTTTGATCTTATGTTTCGATTGGAGGATCAATCAAGATATATCTTAATTTATCAAATTCAAATATTTTGTTGAATTTGTTGAAATAAGGTAATGAACGGTACAATTATGATATAAATCGAAAATTATTATTCTATGATATGCTTGTATGTTTGGCCCAATACCTAACAATATTTAATGGATTTGCTAAAAATCTTAAAGCAAATTCTCTACATAATTAAAACCCCGACGATTAATGTAAAGCTATGCAAATATTTACATAAATCTATTGAGTGTATCGCTAACATTGTGATATAAAAAACCCTTTTTTCTTCAGGGATCCTTTTTTTTTCGATTCATAAAATCAGATAAATTAAATGAGAAATGAATCGTTAAAAAATGCCAATTAGAAATAACTTTTTTGAATTTTATCTCTGGATTGAAGTCAGAACTATCTAGGTACAACAGTTCCATTTTAGTAGAGCATAAACAAAAAAATTAGGAAACCCCCGGTGTTAAGTTAAATAAAATCGACATCCTAATAAAAAATTGAATTGTATAATAAATTAAATGATAAAAAGAAGGATTATTACTGAAATTGGTCCATTCAAATCCCTAATTTTTAAACAAGTTTTTATTCATCAATTAAAAAGTTTCCTACTCGACGATTGAATAAAAAAGGGTTAGTATGGTTTCGAGCAAGCCGCTATGGTGAAATCGGTAGACACGCTGCTCTTAGGAAGCAGTGCTAGAGCATCTCGGTTCGAGTCCGAGTGGCGGCATGGCATTTTCTAAACTAAAGGAGTAAGTCCTATTAAAACGAAATCCTATAATGAATCCAATTTCAATTCCTATAATTGTAATTGAAAGACCTTCCTTGTTTTTAATTTTTAAATTCAAATTTTATGATATTTTCAACTTTAGAGCATATATTAACTCATATATCCTTTTCGGTCGTTTCAATTGTAATTACAGTGCATTTAATAACCTTATTAGTCGATGAAATCGTAGGGCTATCTGATTCGTCCGAAAAAGGCATGCTAGCTACTTTTTTCTGTATAACAGGATTATTATTTACCCGTTGGATTTATTTGGGACATTTACCATTAAGTGATTTATATGAATCATTAATCTTTCTTTCATGGAGTTTCTCCATTATTCATCTGGTTCCCTACTTTAATAAAAAAAAAAACCGTTTCAATTTAAACGCAATAACCGCCCCAAGTGCTATTTTTACCCAAGGTTTTGCTACTTCGGGTCTTTTAACCGAAACGCATCAATCTGCAATATTAGTCCCTGCTCTTCAATCCCATTGGTTAATGATGCACGTAAGTATGATGGTCTTAGGCTATGCGGCCCTTTTGTGCGGATCATTATTATCACTAGCTCTTCTAGTCATTACATTTCGAAAATTCATAAAGATTTTTAGTATTAGTAAAAGCAAGAACTTCATAAATGAACCATTTTCCTTCGGAAAGATTCAATACGCGAGTGAAAGAACCTGTGTTTTACGAAAGACTTCGTTTCGTTCTTCTAGTAATTATTACAGATCTCAATTAATTCAACAATTAGATCTTTGGAGTTATCGTATTATTAGCCTAGGGTTTCTTTTTTTAACCATAGGTATTCTTTCGGGAGCGGTGTGGGCTAATGAAGCATGGGGGTCATATTGGAATTGGGATCCCAAAGAGACTTGGGCTTTTATTACTTGGACTATATTTGCGATTTATTTACATACTCGAAAAGTTTTTGAAAGTCTAAATTCCGCAATTGTGGCCTCGATGGGCTTTCTCATAATTTGGATATGCTATTTTGGAGTTAATCTATTAGGAATAGGGTTCCACAGTTATGGTTCATTTCCATTAACATCTAATTGAATTGAAGAACGGACTTGACGAATACAAACATAGGACAACGTAAGCATATATATATAAGAAAACTTCGTGTAAGCTATTGAGAATCCCCTGAATCACTTCATTTTCATTACTTGATTCAAATTCAAAGGATTCTCAACGGCTTACATTTCTAGTTAAAATAGAATTCCAATTCATTTTTTTTATTTTACTTGAACTTAAGAAAAGAAAAGTTTTTTTTTTTTTTTTTTCATTTTACAACGACCAATTTTCAAAATCATAGGATTTCTTTTTGATGTTTTGATTTCTTAAGGAAAACTATCGCTAAAAAAATTAGATAGAATAGCTTCAACCTTCTCAACTGATAGTGAGAAAACGAAATCCGGATAAATACCAATAGCTATTACAGGTAGAAGTATAGAGATTGAAACAAATAACTCTCGTGGCCCAGAATCAAAAAAATAAGAATTGGGGGCATTAAAAAGCTTGTATCCATAGAACATCTGGCGTAACATAGATAACGAATAAATAGGAGTTAATATCATTCCAATTGCCATTACAAAAGTAATTACTATTTTTGTCATTAAAAGAAATTTTTGGCTAGTAAGGATTCCAAAAAATACTATCAATTCTGCAACAAAACCGCTCATACCCGGTAATGCAAGAGAAGCCATCGACAAGATACTGAAAGTCGTGAATATTTTTGGAATTGCAATAGCCATTCCGCCCATTTCGTCGAGATAAACAAGACGTATTCTATCATAACTCGTTCCTGCCAAGAAAAAAAGCGCAGCGCCAATAAACCCATGAGAGATTATTTGTAAAATGGCCCCGTTGAGTCCTGTATCGCTTATAGAACCAATTCCAATAATTATGAAACCCATATGAGATACGGAGGAATAAGCTATTCTTTTTTTTAAATTACGTTGCCCTGGAGACGTTGAAGCTGCATAGATTATTTGAATTGTGCCTACTATGATCAACCAGGGAGAAAATATAGAATGAGCGTGAGGGAATAATTCCATATTTATCCGAACCAATCCATACGCTCCCATTTTTAATAAGATTCCGGCTAGAAGCATACAAGTACTGTAATGTGCCTCTCCGTGGGTGTCTGGTAACCATGTATGTAAGGGTATAATCGGTGATTTGACAGCAAAAGCAATAAAAAATCCAATATAAAATAAAATTTCCAGCGCTACAGGATACGATTGATTAGCTGATGTTTCAAAATTGAATGTTGGTTCATTAGAACCATATAAACCAATACCTAGAACTCCGATTAATAAAAAAACAGAACTTCCTGCGGTGTACAAAATAAATTTTGTAGCTGAATACAAACGTTTCTTTCCTCCCCACATGGATAGAAGTAGGTAAACTGGAATTAATTCTAACTCCCACATGATGAAAAAAAGTAAAAGGTCTTGAGAAGAAAATGGTCCTATTTGACCGCTATACATTGCTAACATCAGGAAATGGAATAATCGGGAATCGCGAGTAACTGGCCGAGCCGCTAAAGTAGCTAAAGTAGTGATAAATCCTGTCAGTAAAATAGGTCCAATAGAAATTCCATCTATTCCCAACCTCCAGTAAAAAGAAAACAAATGGATCCATTTATAATTCTCTGTCAGTTGGATTAATGGATCGTCCAATTGGAAATGATAACCAAATGTATAGGTTGTTAGAAGTAGTTCTATTATGCAGATACAAATAGTATACCACCTAATTACTTTATTTCCTCTATGAGGGAGAAAGAAAATTAAGGAACCCACGGATATTGGCAAAACTACAACTATCGTTAACCAAGGAAAATAATTCGTGGTAAAAACAAGATACGCTTGGACCAGAAAAACCCGTGCTCAAAAATCAAAATATAGTATTTTGTATTTTGAGCGCGGGTTTTTGTCGGTAAAAGTAAAAAAAATCAAATATATTCAAGTAGGGTTTTCTGGAACGTATTAATAAGCTAGCCCCATACTTCGAGTTGTTTCATGCCATAAATAAACTCGAACACTCAAGAAATCCGTTGGACAGGCGGATTCACATCTCTTACAACCGACACAGTCCTCTGTTCTTGGAGCAGAAGCAATTTGCTTAGCTTTACACCCGTCCCAAGGTATCATTTCTAATACGTCCGTGGGGCAGGCTCGGACACATTGAGTACACCCTATACACGTATCATAAATCTTTACTGAATGTGACATTGGATCTATAAATTTTTTGAATATCATAAATTTTCGATCTGGTAAACTTAGAAATGAATCGTATATTTAGACACCAGATGAATCAATGATTTACCAGAACCTTTTTAATCAATCTACTTCTGGACCGACTCGTGGAAGGGAGCCAAGATACTTTGATTTTTTCCATTTTCGCAAGCATGATGATACATTATGTATAATAATGTATAATACATGCTAATTCGAGTTTATGAATATTCTCATTTCTTTGATGAATACTATTTATTCAACAAATTCGATTGATTAATACGAGTTGATTTTCTGTTACGATAAATTGACGAAACAATAGCTGGTCCAATAGCTGCTTCAGCGGCTGCAATAGCTATAACAAAAATGGAAAAAATATTTCCTTTTAATTGACGACTATCAAAAAAATCAGAAAATGTTACAAAATTTATATTAACTGCATTCAGTATAAGTTCAAGACACATAAGAGCTCTAACCATATTTCGGCTTGTGATCAATCCATAGATACCAATAGAAAATAAGTAGGCACTCAAAACAAGTACATGTTCGAGCATCATTGACCAACTCCTTATCAATTCAATTTTGATTCGTTTCAATATAATAGGAACAACAATTCAACGGGTTCAATTGACTAGAATATAAAAAGTACGGAACATAGAAATATATCGGTAATACATCGAATAGAAGAATTTCTATTTTATACATCAAAATTTTTTAATTATATATTATATATTGAAGAGAAACGGATGTGATAGCATAGAATGAAGTTTCAGTTGGATTGCCGTTGCTAATTCTATAGATTTATTTATTACTGGCGCGCCACAGCAATTGCACCGATCAAAGCGGCTAAAAGAATTATTGAAATGAATTCAAATGGAAGAAAAAAATCTGTTGATAAATGAATTCCAATTTGTTGACTATTACTTATCAAATCTTGCTCTATAATCTGGTTTGACCTTGTAGTCCAAATAATCCCGTACCATGACGTATCTGTAATAGTAGTCATTAGGAAAACAAAAAGACTTGTACAAACCAGCAAAGTAACCCCACTCCCAACGGTCCAAAGATGAAAATCTTTGTAATATTCTGAACCATTCATGAACATCACAGCAAATAGGATTAAAACATTTATAGCTCCCACGTAAATAAGGAGTTGTGCAGTAGCTACAAAATAAGAGTTTAATAGAATATAGAATAAGGATATACAAACAAGAACCAGCCCCAATGAAAAGGCGGAATAAATTGGGTTGGGAAGTAATACTACTCCTATACCTCCTAATATAAGACCCGATCCTAGAAAGACTAAAAGAAAATCGTGTATTGGTCCGGGCAAATCCATTATATGTAAAAAGAGATAAACAAATCGAAATGTTTTTCATGACCTTATTGAGACCCGACCAGAAAAAATTATTTATGATTTATAATCAATTCCTAATTGAATTAAATCCTAAGGCTAGGGGATGTGAATTAATGTGGGTACAAGTATTGGACTAATGGGATTCTTTATCTGAAAGAGTAGTTCGAATACGAAACTTTATTTCGAAATAATTCTCTAATCTATGGATAGTAATTAATTAATTTTCAATCCAAATTAAGACGGGATTCTTACCAACCAACGAATATTTGGGATTTATAAGTATTGACCAAACAAAACGAAAGAAATCTCATTCCTTTAGATCAAAAAGTAACTATTCGAAATTTTTCTTTAATAAAGGGATTTACTTATTTTTTATTTGAGGCGAATTCAAAATTGTTCGAATTGTATAATCGTCAATTACTGACATTGGTAAACGGCCCAAAGCAATTTGATTATAATTTAATTCGTGACGATCATAAGTAGAAAGTTCATATTCTTCAGTCATTGATAAACAATTTGTTGGACAATACTCAACGCAGTTACCACAAAATATACAGATTCCGAAATCTATACTGTAATTAAGCAATCGTTTCTTGCGAAGATCAGTTTCCAATTTCCAATCAACGACGGGTAGATCTATAGGACATACACGAACGCATACTTCACAAGCAATACATTTATCAAATTCAAAATGGATTCGACCACGGAAACGCTCCGCGGTGATTAGTTTTTCATAAGGATATTGAATAGTGACAGGTAAACGATTTGCGTGGGATAAGGTAATCATGAAACTTTGACCAATGTACCTTGCAGCTCGTACCGTTTGTTGACCATAATTCATGAACCCAGTTACCATAGGGAACATATCGTGAATATATATATGAATATTTTTATGTTTGTTTATTTCTCTTGTTTGAGCCAAGTTGTGAATATAGAATATTTCCTTACAGTGAAAAGAGTTGGAAAGAAGTTGTTAATAATAGATTCCCGAGAGAAATAGGTAAAAGAAATTTCCATCCAAGATTCAACAGTTGGTCCATTCTTAGCCTAGGTAAAGTCCATCTTGTTGTGATAGGAATGAATAAGAACAAATAAGTTTTAGCTAATGTAATAAAGATACCGATTGTCGCTCCAAAAACTCCATAGCGTTTATTTATTTCAAAATCAAAAAGTTCCGAACCAAATATATTTGGAATAGAGATATTCCAACCCCCCAAGTAAAGAACTGTTACAAATAATGAAGAAACTAATAGGTTTAGATAGGAAGCAACGTAAAATAAACCAAATTTGATACCCGAGTATTCGGTTTGATAACCTGCTACTAATTCTTCTTCCGCTTCTGGTAAATCAAAAGGTAATCTCTCACATTCTGCTAGGGAAGAAATTAGAAAAATGATAAACCCTATAGGTTGACGCCACAAATTCCATCCCCCCAAACCATATTTTGATTGCGCCTCAACTATATCAACTGTACTTGAACTATTAGATAATCATAGTCGGTGATACCACCACTGGTCCCATCGCTATTACAGAACCGTACATGAGATTTTCACCTCATACGGCTCCTTGAGGGCCTTAAATAAATCTAAGGACCGGGTCGTTTTATCTTGATATGTTTATTTATAAGATCGATAAGATCAAACGTACGGTCCCGAATTAGACCAATTGAATTCTGTCTGTATTGAATTAATATTTAATGAAATAAATAATAAAAAAATTAATAAAAAAAGCACTTCTGAATTGATCTCCTCCTTTCTTTAATAATTTCCATAATTATTTCAATTTTTCTTCGGTGAGTAATAACTTAATTCTTCAATAAAATACTCTTTGTAAAGATATCAATAACCCGCCGTTTTCACTTAAAAAAAAGAATTATACATTAATTCATGAATTATGACACGAATTGTGTCGATATGAATATTGATATAGGAAATAAAAGGAAAGAAAGAATAAAAAAGATCTTTTTTATTCTTTTTCTATTGTATTCCTTTTTTTTTGTTCCTATTCTTCTTTCTATTTCTGAAAAAAAAAAAGAGGGGCTTACAAAATCAAATTCAAATAAAGGATTATTTCGTTCCCAATAGTAATTTATTTAATCAGTGGATAGGAGCATACTCTGAATCGGAATTGTGGGAAGTACTGCCTGATCATTTCTACTAACTTAAAGCCCCAATTAGTATTCTTTGCTTTGTATATTATAAAGGAATGTCCTTTTGGATAATTTACGCAATATCCATTACTAATCCTTTGCGTATCTTGGTGTTTCTAACCATCCACTCGATTTTGTTCAATCGCCCGTTATGTTATTATGTTATGGTAATACATGTATGAAAAGACATACAAACGATATTGAAAACTCAATACGGTTGATCCTTTGAGCCCGTTTCAAGTCAGGATGACTAATTAACCAATCTTGGGGTAAACGGTATCTTCTGTTTATGTTTATTCCCGCTCAACTCTTTAACTCTTATACATAGAAAATGAGACTTAATCTTTTTACTGCGAATTTTTATATAAGCCGTTTTATTTCACTCATCTAACTATCTGATTTAGTTCATCAATCCGAATAATGAATAAAAAAATGAAGATATCTACTCAATTCATTCAGCCCCGTTCCTCGAAAGAAAAGAATAGAGACGAATTTATGTTTCAACGAATCACACGTAGAGATATTGATAACACACATAAAGTTAATGGTATTTCATAACTAATCGATTGAGCAGCGGCTCGTAGACCACCTAAAAAGGAATATTTATTATTTGACCCGTATCCTGACATAAGAAGTCCAATGGGAGCAATACTTGAAATGGCAATCCATAAAAAAACACCCATATTGAGATCTGCTAAAACAAGGCGATAGCCAAAAGGCACTACTGAATAACTTAGTAAAATTGATATGACTGCTATGGATGGTCCGATACTGAATAAACGAGTTTCTCCTCTAGATGGAAGAAGATTTTCTTTGAAAAGAAGTTTTACCCCATCTGCTATAGCTTGAAGAACTCCCAAAGGACCGGCGTATTCAGGTCCAATACGTTGTTGTAGCCCCGCGGATATTTCTCTTTCTAACCATACAATTACCAATACACCTATCGTGATGCCCAATACCGGAGTAAAAATAGGAATAAGGAACCATATAATTCCATAGACTTCTTTTAAAAATTCAAATCTAGAAAAAGAATTGATATCTTGTACTTCTGTTGTATCAATTATCATTTCAACGATCAACTTCTCCCATAATGATATCTATGCTACCTAGTATCGTCATAATATCAGCCAATTTCATTCTTTTAACTAACTGAGGAAGAATTTGCAAATTGATAAAACCTGGTGGGCGAATTTTCCATCTCCAAGGAAAACCGCTCCGATCCCCTATCAGAAAAATTCCCAATTCTCCTTTTGGAGCTTCGACTCTCCCATAGAGTTCTAGTTTCGGCAATTCAAACGTAGGAGAAGGTTTTTTACTAATAAACCGATATTCAAAATCATTCCATTGGGGATTCCTTTCTCTATCAAAGTATCGGATTTCTAAATTCTCATATGGCCCTCCCGGAATTCCTTCCAGAGCCTGTTGAATAATTTTTATGGATTCCGTCATTTCACCAATTCGGACTAGATAACGAGCTAATGAATCCCCTTCTTTTTGCCACTGTACTTCCCAATCAAATTCGTCGTAACACTCATAATGATCAACTTTACGAAGATCCCATTGTATTCCGGAAGCTCGCAACATCGGTCCTGATAAACCCCAATTTATTACTTCCTCCGTACCAATAATGCCGACTCCTTCAACTCGTTCTAAAAAAATAGGATTTCGTGTAATAAGTTTTTGATATTCCGAAATTCCTGTTAAAAAATAATCGCAAAAATCCAAACATTTATCTATCCAGCCATGAGGTAGATCAGCCGCTACTCCTCCGATACGAAAATAATTATGCATCATTCTCATACCGGTGGCAGCTTCGAATAGATCATATATTAATTCTCTTTCTCGGAAAATATAAAAGAAGGGCGTCTGTGCCCCAATATCTGCCATAAAAGGACCGAGCCATAACAGATGAGAAGCTATACGACTCAACTCCAACATAATTATTCTGATATAGCTGGCTCTTTTAGGTACTTGAATATTTCCCAACTGTTCCGGTCCGTTTACGGTTATTGCTTCTGTGAACATAGTAGCTAAATAATCCCAACGTGTTACATAAGGCAGATATTGTATAATTGTTCGGTTTTCCGCAATTTTTTCCATCCCTCGATGTAAATAGCCCAATATTGGTTCACAGTCAACAACATCTTCACCATCTAGAGTAACGATGAGTCGAAGAACACCATGCATTGATGGGTGGTGGGGGCCCATATTTACTATCATGAGGTTTTTTCTTGTAGCTGGTATATTCATATGTTTTTCCTCGATTCATTCTTTCATGAATTGCTGAAAACTAAAATAAGTTCATTAAAATTCAAGATCTAATAAATCAAATAATTCAAAAAGTCTCTTCAAATTAACGATTTTTTGATTCCCGAATAGCTAACCTATTAATTAATTCTTTATAACATATTCTATTTTTCTTTGACAAATAAGACAGCAACCGTTGGCGTTTTCCCAAAATTTTACGTAGGCCTCTCTGAGATAAATAGTCTTTTCTATGCAATTCCAAGTGTGAAGAAAGTTTTCGTATCCTATTGGTGAGGCTGAATATTTGAAATTCAATAGACCCCTTTTTTTCTTCTTGCGAAATAACAGAGATGAATGAATTTTTTACCATAAAATGAAATCTTCTTCCCCCCTCTTTTTAGTGCTAGGTAGTTTTATTGATCAATAATAATAATGCCATTCAGTTTAATTTAGTATACACAATAATCTTTATTTTTTTAATAATTCCCAATTTGATCAAATAAAATAGGATTCGACTAGGTATACAAAAAAGGTTTTCTGTACTCACAAAAGATAAAAAATAGAGACCTAAAATGAAAATAATAGAATTGGTTATCGTGTCTAGATCTAATGGATATGTCATTGAATCATGTATCAGAATGGAATGTAAGACAATGCATGTGTGCTTTTTTTGTTTTCATAGATCATGGTACGGGAAATAGAGGAAAAAAATGTACCATTAACGAATTTTCAATCGCGGATACATATGTATCCTTACCAGACTGAAACGACTGCCATTATTGGTATCAAACCAATAGCGATTCATACAAGCTAAATCTTCGAATCGATAATTAGGCCAAAGAAAAAACTTTAATTTCATTTTAATTAGTTTATTTGTATATCCTTTGCTTTTATCCAAAACTTGACTGTTTACCTTCTGTCCATTACAAAATGTTGTATTTCGAGGCAGATCGTTTCTATTCCTAGAATGAAAACAAATTCGAATTCTCAATTCTCTACGACGTCTAGGGGATAAAATATGTTCCGGAACAAATAAATCATAATGATTGTTTTCTCTATTTCCAGCCATCTTTTGATGTTTTGCAATGAATTCGTCAGAATTCTTCTTATCAACAGGGCTTTTTGCTCGGTACCTTTGATTTATTTCATGCTTACTCTTATGAACCAACGAAATACCTATGGTTTGATACATAATAAATTGTCCTTCGTTTTTTATAGACAGGCGAACGGGTTCGATAATCAATATTCCTTTTTTCATCAATTCTGTAAGAGTGAAATCTTTCTGAATCAGTAAAATATCCAGACTCAATTCTCCCCTTTCAATAGAGGATATGGAAACTTCTCTTGGATTTATCAGTCTAAGCAGGAGACAATATATTTTGATGTTATTGATCATTTTTTGATTTAAAACATCATCCCATCTCAATTGAAAACGCAAATATCTTTTTAGGAAAAAATCAAACTCCGCTTCCGTATTTTTCTTGTATTGTTTTTTATTTCTATCTTTTTTCATGTCTGATCCTACATAATCTTCTTCAACATCCTTTTCTTGGTTTGAGAGAGATGATTCAAAATATGCTTGGCTTGCGGATTCTTTTTCTCCTTGATTTCGGTTTTTTAATTCAAGATATTTTTTTTCATTCGCAAATATTGATATAACAATATCTCCTTTTTTCTTTCTAGCGATACTTTTATTTTCACTAGCATTTTCATTTATATTCAAATTTAAAAGAATTAATTTGATTGGTATGGCCCACGGTTTAATCTTATACGCATTATGAAGTATCAAGAATTCTGGGAAGAACCAAAGTTCCAGATTCGATATGGGACAACTTCGTATTTCTTCATTCATTCCCATCCAATCAAAAAGTTTTTTTTTTTTATTGAAATTGGATAGGTTGATTTCTTTATTTTGATGAATCGTGAGATAAAAAAGACCTTTTGTGTCGATCTTCTCAACTATTTGTTGATAATTATTCGTACGAGTCTTACTAGTCTTAGTATATTTATTACTATTGGTGTCAGTATCAATATTGATCCAAGCCTCAATATCGACTTTCTTTCTAAGACAAAAATCGAGAATTATCCAATCAAAATATTTTCTATCCGGATTTTTCTCCATATCTATAATATTATCTTCGACTCGATAATTATTGATAGGGATACTCTCCGGCACATTAAATATTTTTCGTTTATGTGTGCTATAATTATAAAAAATCTCTTGCTTATTATTTACTTGTACTTGCTTATTATTTACTTGTACTTGCTTATTATTTACTTGTAATGGTAATCCATAAATAGATGGGTTCTGCTTATATTCATAATTAATAGATTTAGGTGATATAAATTTATAGGATAAAAGATCATATTTATATTGTTTTTTAAAATTTTCTTTTTTAGTTGGTAATGACTCCGCTTCAAAATTTTTTTGTTTTTCGGAGTGAATTAATGGGTTTTTTTCATATGAATCACATTTCTTTAAATGTTGATTTTGGTCTATAGAGTTTTGATTGACCCTATTTCTCCATTTTTGTGGTACTAATCTAGACCATCTAATCGTAGATAAATCATATTGATAATGACTCTTTAACAAAAACCCATTTTTCCGTTGATTCATTCCAGAATTTCGGGGGTTCTTATGTCTTAATTCGGAATTAAATAGTTTCTGTGTTCCAACAAAATAATCCTTTATTTCATTTTTAAGAAAAAAAGACGTTCCATTATATTGAAAAACGGATCTTAACTTATATAAGTTAAAAGCTGGGGGTTGTGATAATTGGTAAAATACATATGCTTGTGACAAGTAAGATAAGTCAAAAAGAGTCTGTGTACTTTTATTCCTAATATTCGAAAGTGACTTTTTTATAATCGAAATAAAGTTAATTATACTTTGATTTATTTTATAAATTCGTTCTTGATTTGTTTCATTATTGTAAATATCTTTCTTATTGGAAATGTATTTAGTAAGAATTTTTTTTGTTGATTCCTGAAAAAGTTGTGCATTGATATTGGGAATATTAATGACCCATAAAAAGATATCCATATATATCCTTTCAACGAGAAAAAATTTTATAAAATAATCCGATCTACGTATTAGTCGAGTATTTTTTCTTTTTAATATCTGCCAAATATTTTTTGG